ACCTTAATTGAAAAAGTAAATACCTTTTCAGGAACAAATCTATTTCTGCTTCTGTATTGCTTTTGTATTTTTTTTTAGTATTATAGTTTTTTATATTGGATTGCAAATAATTTTCTTCAATATCTTTAAGGTTTCCTTTATTTTGTTTATTTGATCTAAGATCTCTTTGGTCGGCAGATTTTTTTTCTTTTTTATTTGTTAATTCAAAATCAATTTTTTTATTTGACAATATAGCCCCTTTTTGCTTTCTATTAGTGTTTTTATTTTTATTATATCTTTCATTTAGATTTAAATTTAAAAGCAGCAATTTGCTTGGTATACTCCATGGTTTCATTTTATATGTATTATAAAGTAGTATAAATTCTGGGAAAAACCAAAGTTTGAAATCCAATATGGAATCACTTAGTCTTTTTTTATTCATCCCCATCCAATCATAATTTTTTTTTTTTTTCTTTAGTAAATTGATTTTTGTATCAATCATAAGAAAAAAACTGTTTTTTTTATCAAAATTTTTAATTATTTGATAATTTTGAACCCCGGTTTGAGTATTTTTATTACTATTGATATCGATCTTGATCCAAGTTACAATATCGATTGTCTTTCTAAGACAAAAATTGAAAATTTCCCAATTAAAATATTTTCTATCCGGATTTTTTTCCATATTCCTAATATCATTTTTTATTAAAAAAAAATTAATAGGGCTATCGCCTAATTCAAATATTTCAAAAATATTGTTTTTATGTGTGTTGTAATTATAAGAATTCTTTGTTTTTTGAAATGTTGAGCTATAAATAGAGGGTTCCCTTTTATGTTCATAATTAATAAATCTATAGGGTAAAAGATTATATCTTTTATATTTTTGAAAATTTTCTTTTGCAGTTGGTAATGGATAGACTTTGTAATAAAAAAATTGATTTTTTTCATCAAAATCCTGTTTGTTTAAATTTTGTTGTTGAATTGTATCACGTTTATTGATTCTATTTCGGCATCTTTGTGCTATTAATCTAGACCAGGAAATCGCAGAAAAATTGTATTGAAAATGACTTCGTAACCAGCTTTGCCATTGATTTTTTTCAAAATTTTTAGGTTTCTTTTGTTTTAATTCAGAATAAAATAGTTTTTGTGGTTCAAAATTATTTTTTATTGAAGTTTTAAGAAACAAAGAAGTTCCATGATATTCAAGAATAGGTCTTAACTTATACAAGTACAATTTACGAGCGGGTATTTTTGATAATTTGTAAAAAACATATGCTTGTGACAAGGAGGTTAAATCATAAAAATTATGTGAATTCTTATTAAGAATATTCGACTTTTTTCTATTGAAAAAAAATGGAATTTGATTTGGTTTCTCAAATTTTGTTTCATTGCTTTGATTATTGGAAATGTATTTTTCCATTTTTTTTTTGTGAATAAAAAGTTGCATATTTATTCTACGAATAGTAATGATAGATAAAAAGAAATTCATGTATATTTTTTCAGTAATTTTTTTTTTTAAATAATAGAATTTACGAACGACTCGAGTATTTATTCTTTTTAATATTTTAAAAATATTTTTTTGTGATTTGAATCTTAAAAGATTCAAACTTGTTCTATTATGGCTAATGTTTAGTTCCGGAATTCCTTTTTTTTTCTCTTGGTTTATTCTTTCTATTTCATTTCTTAGTGTGCTTGTTCTAGCAATTAGATCTTTAATTTTTGTTTCTCTCAGTAAATAATTTGTCCAATTTGTAGATTGAATTTTATTAAATGATTCATAAATTTTCTGATTGGGGATTATTTTTAAATCTTTTTCTTTTTTAATTTCACTTAATTTAGATACTTTTTTTAATCTAAAAAATAGAATTGGATTTATTTTTGAGAGTTCTTTTATTATTCTTTTTAAAAATAGAATAACTTTAATAAGCCATTTTTTTTTTAAGATATTTAGAAAGGGTTTTGTTCTTTTTTTAAAAATTTTTCGAACTCTTTTTAGAACTATAGAGTATTTTTTTTTCAATTTTCCTATTTTTTTTTTTAATTCCTTAATAATCGGTTCAAAAAAAGAATTTATTTTTCGGGGAAAACCAAAAGGAAGTTCAGTCTCCATTCCCAAAACTGTTAAAAAACAAAAATCTGATTTTTGCTCCTTTTTTTTCATTTGATCTATATGAAAGATTCTTGACTTAGGTCTATGCCAAGGTTTCAGACAGAAAGGATATAGGATCTTTATCTGAATCCCGTCTAGTAACCAATTTTTAGGAAATTCGGTTTCGGATAATTGAACACCGTTATAGGTACATTTAACATACATTTCGTTATTCCATTCCTTAAAATCCTCAGACCACTCGGGAGCTTGCAATAATAGTATACGTCCAATATTTTTGGTTATTATTAATGAAGGTAATGTAATATATTTTCTAAGAGTTGATTGAGTTATTAACATGAAACCTCTTATTACTTGAGCAAGTGGAATGCTATCCCATATTTCTGCTATTTCTATTCGTTCTTTTTCGGTTTTTTT